AAATATTATCTAGACGAGTGAATAGATTGACCTTGAAACAACAACGATTAATTACTATTGCTATAAAACAAGCTCGTATTTTATCTTTGTTACCTTTTCTTAATAATGAGAAACAATTTGAAAGAACCGAGTCGACCACTAGAACTTCTAGTCTTAGAGCCAGAAAAAGATAGGTTTACTCTTTCTTCACTTGAATTCAACTTCCCATTCGAACTCAAACGCGGATTTATATTTTGTTGGAAAAATACAAGAATCCGGATTTAATTCTCGTGTCGTAAGAAAAAAATAATAATCTGGGAAGAAGCAATCTTTTTATTGAACGTGTTGATTCATATTTATTTTGACTACTTTCTCATATTTTATCATATTCTATTCATTTTTATTCGACCTTCCCGGAGTTCATTCTCCGGGCAACTCCGTTTAACCGGTGGATTCCTTCCAACCTACTTCTTTTATGATCTCATTGGAAATCATATAAAGACAATTCCTATTTGATATAGCTATTTGTGCAAGTATTTTACGATTAAGAAGCAACTGTCTCTTGTACAGATCGTTTATTAATCTACTATAACTATAGCATACCCCCCTTTCACGAATTGCTGCATTTATTCGAGTGATCCACAAACGACGAAAATTTATTTTTTGCCTATCCCTATCCCGATGAGCCGAAACCAAAGCTCTTATTTTTTGTTGAGTAATAGTTCGAGTAAGTCTTGAATGAGCCCCCCGAAAGCTTGATGCAAATAAACGAATTTTTGTTCTACGTCTCCGAGCGATATATCCCCGTCTAATTCTGGTCATTGAATAAATGAAACTTTAACGAATAACTAATAGATTTCCTTTCTTTCAGTTATTCTTTTGCCCCTTTACTAGTATATTAATAACAAAACGGATTTTTCCAATGTATAAACTAAAAATTCCAATGGCTTTGGCTACTATAACCTTCCCAACCACGATTTTTTATTTTTTCTAGGCATTTCACCTCGAAATACGAACTTGTACTATACTAGGTATTAAAAAAAAAATAGCAATGATAAAGAAATAGTGGATTTCATCGTTTCTATGGTTACTTCTTAAACGGTGAGGTCTTCTCTATACACCGGAGCCTTTACTTCATTTAATCAATGTTATTGCTAACTTGTATAGTTCACATTCTTCGGCTCTACCCATGAATTATCCAGTAATAGGTCTTTCACAACGAGCTCTACCTATACAGTAACGGTATTTAATTATGAAGGTTGGCTGGGTAGCTGACCCTGTTAGTCCGTTCTTGCAAGAGGGGTCTATGTTAACTAATATTTCCTCCGCTTAATGGATAACCATTTGCTACCAATGGAGAATTGCTTCTCATCTTGAATTGAGGTGAGTGGATTTACACCAATAGAAACCATAAATTTCATACACAATAAAAGGGATATGATCCATTTTCTTATTTTTAGATAGGAAATGTAGTTCGTTTTTCCGTTCTATCCTATTTGATCATTGATATTCGAACATTGTTCTCTTTCCTTTGTTCTAGTTCATGATCTGAACGAGTCGCACATACACCCTAGTACATGTTCCTCGACGCTGAGGGCATCCCCGAAGCGCGGGGGATTTTGTGACATTTCTAATTGGCTGTCTTGTATTTCTAATAAGTTGTTTAATAGTTGGCATGTTGAATCATATACATAATGGGCTGGTTTAGATCGATCCTAACCGGATGATTATGAATTACTTTTATTCAATAGAATAGTAAATAAAAGTCATAGAATATTAAACTCGGCAGGAGTAATTTCAAATCACGAATTGACGCGAAATCCAGGCTATTGTCATTCAACAGCTACAAGATCAACAATTCCATAAGCTTGGGCCTCTGTTGCTGACATAAAAACATCTCTTTCCATGTCTTCGGATACAACCCATAAGGGTTTGCCCGTTCTTTGTACATAAACCCTTGTCAGGGTTTCACGTAGTTTCAGCAGTTCTCCCACTTCCAGGATGAATTCTCCCGTTGCTACTTCAGAAAAAGAACCAGCAGGTTGATGGATCATTACCCTGATGATATAAGATAATAAAAGGTTTCTCTATTTCGCATGATGAGGGGAAGATAAAAGAAAGATAAAAGAATAACAAGAAAAAAAGATAGAATCGAACAACCGTACGGGCATCTTTTATGCATTGCATACGGCTCTACAATAAAATTGACCCTTACCTTCCATCAAAGAAAGAAAAAAATAGGATCGATCAGACCCCGATAGGTAAATGATCAACTTACCACCCTTCCTTTCGGAGGAATTCAAAAATACTATGATGGCTCCGTTGCTTTATATATTTATTATATTTTTTTGTCTGTGATTTGTCTGTGATTCAGCAATCCCAAAGTTGCTTTTTTATTTGATCAAATAAACTAAGGAAAAAAGAATCTTGTTTTTTTTCGCTCTATAAATATTGTTAAGAGACCTCTGGTGTGAAAAAAAGTTTGTGACGCTGAACTGGACTTCCGATAATAAAATCGGAA